TTTTGTTCTAGGATTCTTCCTATTCGTCGGTCATTTATGGCACGCGGGAAGGGCTCGGGCAGCGGCAGCGGGATTTGAAAAAGGAATTGATCGTGATTTTGAACCTGTTCTTTCCATGACTCCTCTTAACTAAAGTAGTAGTTAAAATAGGAAAGTCAAAATCGGTTCATATTAAAAAGTCTTCTTTGTTTCTTTCAATTCAATCTCATTTTTTCTGGCTCGGCTATACTATCCAGCCGAGCCATTCTCCTTTATTTATGATGCTAAGAAGTCAAAAAAGCCAATAAAGAAAAAAATATATTCATCCAACAAAAGGAGAGAGAGGGATTCGAACCCTCGATAGTTATTTTTTATGAACTATACCGGTTTTCAAGACCGGAGCCATCAACCACTCGGCCATCTCTCCGAAAGATAATTTCTATTTTATTTTTTTTTCGCCAAATAGAACATAGCCCTATGAGTTAATACGATCACTATGTAGAGAAAGATTATAGTATAGGGTGTTACTTTTTTTATAGGTCTATCAATCTGTCTATATAAATAAATGAGCTACACGACCTAGTATACCCATTTGTGAAGTCAAAAAGAACCTTTAACTTCATGTCCGAATAGAATAAAAGTGGTAAAAAGAAATTGGAACTAAGTCATCTCGAATCAACAGATTCATGATAAAATCCCTTTATTTATTAAAATTTTTTAGTGGGTAAGAGGATTAAATGGTGTATATTCTTTTGTTAATAGCTTGGAGGATTAAAAACATGACTATTGCTTTCCAATTGGCTGTTTTTGCATTAATTATTACTTCATCAATCTTACTGATTAGTGTACCCGTTGTATTTGCGTCTCCTGATGGTTGGTCGAGTAACAAAAATGTTGTATTTTCGGGTACATCTTTATGGATTGGATTAGTCTTCTTGGTGGGTATCCTTAATTCTCTTATCTCTTGAATTCATTCGTTGCAGATCCAAAAATGAGATGACCCCTCCCATTCCATGAATTACACATTCAAATTCAATATAAGTCCATAAAATGCAAATAAAGAAAAAAATTAGAGGAGGGGTCGAACTTCTGGAACTTGAATGAAATATTAATAAAATATTAATAAATATTAATTTACTAAATATGAAGATAGTAATAAATAACTAAAAAAAAAAACTAATCAAAAATTGATATCAATATAGAATATAATATTTTATGGAAATAGAAGAATCATATATTCTTGAATATGGAATTCAATATTCAATATATATAATAAATAGATTATTAATATTATTGTTAATTGAATTTATTTGGTGGTAGAATTTTATGAAATGACCCCAAACCAAAGAGTGTATCTCGTCTAGCTTTGAACAAATATTCTCTATAAAGTTCTTATCAAGAAGGCAAAAAAATGCGGATATAGTCGAATGGTAAAATTTCTCCTTGCCAAGGAGAAGACGCGGGTTCGATTCCCGCTATCCGCCCAAATATAAATGGATTCAAAAAGATAAAAGATTCGGTATAGTTGACCGGGAAATACCGTAATTTTTTCCTCGCGTCCCGAAAGACAAGTATTAATTAATGACTAGTTAATAGAATCAAACTTACATTTCTTGAAAAAAAATGTTGCGGAGACAGGATTTGAACCCGTGACCTCAAGGTTATGAGCCTTGCGAGCTACCAAACTGCTCTACCCCGCGATGAAACAAAAAACTTGGACTAAACTCTAATAAACAAAGAAGAATTGAATGCGCCCCTATTCCATATCTGTACAAATAGAATAGCCTATTTAGACAGAATGGTAAAGGGGCCTTATCGATCATAGAAAAAAATAGAAAAATTAAGGGATACTTAAATCCTTACCAGCTTGATCTTGTTGCCCCTGGCAACAAACATGCATGAACCATTTCCCGAAGGATGTGTCCAGATAGTCCAAAGTCTCGATAGTTAGCTCTCGGTCTTCCGGTCGAAAAGCAACGTCGATGAAGACGTGTAGGTGCACTATTACGCGGTGGGGATTGTAATTTTCCATGAATTTTCCATTTCTCACTTAGCGACGGAATCTGACTTATTTCCTTTTTTGAGGATCGACGAATCAAATGATATTTTTTTTCCAATTTTTGCCTCTTCTTCTCCCTATAAATCAAACTTTTCTTTGCCATAATGCTTCAGTTCCTCTTATTATCAATGATAATGATACAAATCGGATCCTAGATGTAGAAATAAATATAAGAGTGCATACCTATTTTTTTATTAAAAAAATATGCGGATAGAATACATAAATAATTAACCGAATTTGCCCGATGTGGAGGCAATCAAGAAAGCCGCATAAGTGAATATATAACCTACAGAAAAGTGAGCTAATCCAACCAATCTTGCTTGCACAATTGAAAGAGCTACTGGTTTATCTTTCCATCGAATCAAATTTGCCAAAGGTGTGCGTTCATGAGCCCATGCTAAAGTTTCAATCAATTCCTGCCAATAACCACGCCAGGAAATTAAGAACATAAATCCTGTAGCC